GAAAACCCATAAAGTCAATGGGCTGGTTTGATGATTGATTGGTATAGATTCTTCTCGGTTGCACCCATAGGGAAAAAGTACATTGCCAGAAATTGACAAAATAATATTTCAATTTAGTCATCATAAGAAATGTACCCCTTGAAGCCAGAATCCATTTTCCTTGATACCTAACATAATGCAGAAAAGGATCTTTGAAGAACCAAAATATAACCCGAAAATGCTTAGTTAATACTTTTACAAAATGTTCTGATTTTCGGTAAAAATAGATTCGTGCAAGAAAGGCTCCGTAAGATGTTGATCGTAAATGAGAGGATTGGTTCCGGAGAAAAACGAAGATGGATTCGCATTCCCACACATAGGAATTATATAAGAACAAAAAGAATCTTTTATTCTGATTTCTTGAAACAGATCTCGTTAGAGTAATAACACTATTACAATACTCATAAAGAAAGAATCGCAATAAATGCAAACAGGAAGTATCTTTTACCCAGTAACGAATAGTTTGAACCAAGATTTCAAAATGGAAGGGGTGAGGTATCAATATATCTAACACATAATTTAAACGCGAAAATTTGTCCTCTAAAAAGGGAAATATTGAATGAATTGATCGTAAATTTTTATATTTTTTTAGTTCTTTTCCTTCTAGGGAAGAAATTAAGCGGATAGAAAATGGAATTTCCGCAATAGTAGCAAATCCCTCCGAGATCCGTTGAGAATACAAATTTTTCTTGGGCACAAAAAATTCATTTTTGTTCGAATTATTAACAGAAAGAATCAAATGATTCTGTTGATACATTCGAATAACTAAACGTTTTACAACCAGTAAACTATATTTTGTGTCATAACCCCTATTTTTTTTTGACAACAAAAGGGACCTATTCAAATCTAAATCCTGATCATGTACAAGTGCATAAATATATTCCTGAAAGATAAGGGGATATAAAAAGTATTGCCAAGATCTCTCCAGTTCTAAATATCCTCGGAATTCCTCCATTTTAAGTGATATCGGAAACAAAAAGAAAAGTAGAGGTTTTCAGGGGTTATAAAATGATACATAGTGCGATACAGTCAAAACAAGGTATTCTAGTACAAAATAATAGATAGATGCCTCGGAGCCAGGTAAACTCATCAACGGACTCTCTAACTTTTTTCCATCTAATTGGTTTCTTTCTTTATAGTTATAGGATAAAAAGATGGTTAGAAATCCTTTATTTTTTCAACCCAATCGCTCTTTTGATTTTGGAAAAAAAGTATCCTTATCAATATACTGTTTCTTCTACACATTCATCTCCATTTTCTTTTGTAATCGAATGGAAAATGGCTAATAGTTAGGATTCACTAAAGATCTGTAATCCATTCCTGGAAAAGCCTTTCCCGCATCAGTCACTAATCTATTTTTAACGTTTAATTAGGGCGGTTAATCGTTCCAATTAAGAACATAAGCTCGTTGCTTTTTTCCCTCTAATTAGAGCCATAAGGCTCGATCCATGTATTCAATTGACCCAATTTTGAATTAATTTCGTTTCGTTCTAAAAATTCAACCAAATTTTTTGTACCGATCTAATAATAACGAAATTTTTGCATAATTCTCCATTGATACGACATGCTCTTTTTTCCATTCATTCCTTTCAGGATCAGTCGTGGTCTTACAAATTCTACCGATGGTGTGGACGAATCCCTTACTTCATCCAAATGTGTAAAAGACCCTAGCCGCACTTAAAAGCCGAGTACTCTACCGTTGAGTTAGCAACCCAAAGAGAGTATAGTATGTAGATACAATCGAGATCAAAATAAAGAAATTAGACAAGACAACCAAAGCTTAGCAAAAAATATAAAAAACGAAAGTAAGTTTTATAGTCTAATAAAAAGAAGATCAACTGACAATACAAGAAATTTTCAAAAAAAAAAAAATGATAGAGCACTTCTTAGATATTCTCATTCATTACATTATATAGATAGATTTTTGTTCATTTTTTTATAACTTTGAATAAAGTAAAAAACAAAAATTGTGTTTTGTATAAAGTAAAAAACAAAAATTGTGTTTTGTATATTGTATATAGGACAAATAGAAAAAAACTGGACCCATTTACACTTGAATTATATTTGTTCACTACACTCTTGTCAATATGTCTGTTAAAAAAAAAAAAGAAATAATATAAATTTCATTGAATGTAAGATAATAAAAGAATCAATTGAACAAAAAAAAATAACTTTTGTTGGATTGGCACTATCTAAATAAGGTACATGCTTAGAAAGGAATGTCGATAAAAATAAAAAATAAGTCGAAAAAAGATCAATAACTATACGTCAAATCATTCATTATTTTTTGAATATAGTTCCAGGGAAAACCATCTAGTTGGAAGGAATGTCGGAATTGTCTATTGCTAGATCCAATTCCTACAATTAGTGACTTAGTCAATATAAATTTCTTCGTTTGTTCACTTGATCTTTTTTATAGACATATAAATATAGAGCAAAAAAAGATGTGAATAATAAAGAAAGGATTATATCAAATCAAAATAAAGAAAAAAGTATTATATCAAAAAAAGAAAGTATCAAACCATATACAACTCGCTCAAGTCTCTTTCTTGTTGTATTTCATTAAGTGAATTAAATTTAATTAGGGCGAAGTTCTTTAAAAACCGCGGCCTTCTTTAAAATATCATAAACAGTTCCGGTAGGTTGAGCACCCCTTTCAAGAAAATAGAGAATAGCGGGAACGTTTAAATAAGTTTGATTCTTTATCGGATCATAAAAACCAACTTTACGAAGATCTCTTCCTTCTCTTCGGGATCGAGCATCAATTGCAACAATTCGATAGACGGCTCATTGGGATAGATTATATGAATAATACCCCCCTAGAAACGTATAAGAAGTTTTCTCCTCGTACGGCTCAAGCAAAATGATTTTTTATTCTTCTTTTTTTTTTCACGTTGTGTAGATATAAAATTCTAATGGCAAATAGATCCATAAAATCATAAAATTAATTATACTAAGAATTAAGTACCCTTTTGCTCTTATTCTTCTTTCCGTAAAAAACCATTTGCACTCATAACTCAAGTTGAATAACTCTCAAATAGCTCAAAAGAAACAGTTCATTTATTGAGTGGTCTCTAAACCCCCTTTTGTCTGGCTTATTTAACCTCTATTTTAATTCTTCATTCTAATCCAGTTGTTGATACAATTGAGAATGAAAAGGGCCTTTCCTTGTTTCGGAATCTCTTTGCTTTGAATCGTTAGGTTTATACATTACTTCGTTGATCTTTAATCCTTTCAAAATGGCAGCAACATACCCTTTTTGTGATTGTTTATCAAAATCAAAGAACAGAATCATACAAACGCTTGATTCTCTCACGATATACTTTTTCTCGAAAAGGGTTTATCGATTCCAACAAAATTTCCCTTTTGATTGGAAACTTGATGGGATTGGATCCTTTCGATTTCTCTATCAAAAATATACTTACGAAGTTGTTCTAATTTATTGATTCACACTAACCCTGGATTCTTGCTCTTAAGAAATGAATCAAGACTTTCTACTCGAGCTCCACCACGAATTAACTATAACCCACACTTTTCGGGGGTTATAGTCTAACGGAACAGGAGGTGTCGAGCCAAGAGCACCTTTTTCTATATAAAATGGTGGATATAAAAATCCACACTAGATCATGTCCTTCAAGTCGCACGTTGCTTTCTACCGCATCGTTTCAAACGAAGTTTTACCATAACATTCCTCAAATTTTGGACCGGTATAAAAGTGATTCAATTATGGAATCATGAATAGTCATTGGTTTAGTCGGTACATAGAAATCTATACTTTCTTATATATTAAAAAAATGCTATTTTATTTTTATTATTTACATTAATTTAATTATTTACATTTACATTAATTTAATACATTAAATTTAAAATTTAATAATAATATATACGTAATATATACGTAATACGTATAGAATTTAATTAATAGATTCTTATATAGCTTATAGCTATTTTTTTATAATACTAGGAGTATAGGGTTTTAAATATAAATTCGAAATAGAAAGTTATATTATAGTTATATATAAAAATAAGCTAAGTAAGTGCATAAATGTAAAAAAGATTCCTAATTCAGCATCATGAGTGTATTGGGATTTTTTTCATTTACAATAAAAGACAAAAATAAATCCATTTTTCTCGAACTAAGCCATTAATGATTAATGATTTTTTTCAATAAAAGCGATAGCTATATCGAAATTATAACTTGGAAAAACAAATATTATTTTTTTCACAAAAACCGTCAACCAGTCTTACTGAGATCAAAGGTTATGTTATATAGATAAGATCGATAAGATAGGAATATTTCCTCATTTTATACGTTACGTATTTCTTTTCGGGTTCAATTCGTTTTCCATTAAGGTGAATAGAGTGTCGGAATCACCCTTACTTTCAACCATTACATAAATTTATTTATACTTATTCATTCGTTATTTTATAACGAGCAAAATATGAAAGATCTAAAAATGGAGGTTCAAAATACACATGTTACATATGTATTTTGATAATTAGATTCGAAATGAGATTCGGGTAGATATTAAAATTGACACCTTTTGTTGTTGATTAACTCCTATCTACTTCCCCCAATCCCGTCGGGAGTTATAATTATAACCCCCCCCGAAAAGAAGTACCCTTTGTTTACAATATCATAAACTTTCTAGGTTTAGGTACAAAACGAAACAGACCTAAATGAAATATTTGTTCTTCCTAGCTATTTTACCTCAACACGGTTTGCATAGGAACTTTAATCAATCCTACTGCATCTTTGAGAATATCAATAGTTTATAAAATTTAGATAGAAATACACACACGACATAAGTAACTTAACTCCTTACATATAAATAAAGAGGTATATGTCCGTCCGTCTAACCCCCTTTCATTTTTAAACTTAAAGCAAAAAATCTAATCTATTATCCTATCTTGCCTGCATTAGATCACAACTAGATTTAGTTATATCCGTGTGGGTTTTGAACTCAATTCGGTTTGTAAAAAAGATAGAATGCGGATGCTCTGGGACGGAAGGATTCGAACCTCCGAATAGCGGGACCAAAACCCGTTGCCTTACCACTTGGCCACGCCCCACTTAGATTTTAAATCTAGAATAATATTCTTATTGATTGTTCGTCAATTCCAGCCCAACTATCGATAGAATCCAGTCGATTTTTATTAGGATTTTCACACGTGTATATATAGAATTAAACTTAATTTCTTGATCATTACATAGAATTCAATTAAGATAATGTATGAAAGTATGATTTCCTCTATTCTCTTTTTTTTTTGAGAATGGAAGAGTTTTTGATTAAGTAAGTTCAAAAAAAAAAAGAAAGTATTTTCAATCTACTTTGCTTTCTTCATTTTTCGCGTATCTTCTATCAATAACTCAATCAAAATGCAATAATCTGCAAGAAAAAAGATGTCTGCTATGCTTAATATCTTTGGTTTGATCTGTATTTGTCTTAATTCTGCCCTTTCTTTGAGTAGCGTTTTATTCGCCAAATTGCCCGAGGCCTATGCATTTTTGAGCCCAATCGTCGATTTTATGCCAGTCATACCTCTACTCTTTTTTCTATTAGCTTTTGTTTGGCAAGCTGCTGTAAGTTTTCGATGAGATTTAAAATCTTGTCCTTGAAAAATTAATGCTTTGTTTGAGAAAAAAATTCTAATACGATTATACTAATAAATGAAAAGATCAGATACGTCTTATAGTATGAACTCTCGATTCAAATATAAAAAGTCTTGGATAGCCTAAAAAATAAGAATCACCTACTTTCTCGCCATAACAAAAATTTCCGCTAAAGACCCCAGGAAGTCTTTTCCCCAAAATTTGGGGTAGGAAAGCGATTTTTTATATTTTTTTCGGTTTACAGAAACTACTTTAATTCTCGGTGTCAAAACAGAATATATTATATGGGGGAACCTATTCTCTTTTTTGCACAAAAAGATCTTGGAGATTGTGTAATGCTTACTCTCAAACTCTTCGTTTACACAGTAGTGATATTCTTTGTTTCTCTCTTCATTTTCGGATTTCTATCTAATGACCCAGGACGTAATCCCGGACGCGAAGAATAAAAGAGGAGTTTCCTTCCTTTTTTATGAATAATGAATAAATCAAAAGAATTAAAAAAATTCGAAAAGGAAATAAAAAAAATAGTAAATCATCAACAGAAACGGAAAGAGAGGGATTCGAACCCTCGGTACGAATGACTCGTACAACGGATTAGCAATCCGACGCTTTCGTCCACTCAGCCATCTCTCCCTATGGCAAAAAGTCATTACAAAAAAGAATTACTATAGTTAGATTACACATAACGTGCCAATTAAAATTTTTTATCTTTTTTCAATTGAAATATTCTTCAATATATATTATAATTTTATTTTTTTATTAATATAAGTCAAATTTCTTACGTTATTTCTATTTATTTATAAAAAATATAAATTAAATAAAAAAAGTAGAAAATACAAACATATAAATACATAAAATATTGAATATAAATAGATACAAGATATATACTACAAGGTTTATTCAAAATTCCAACTAAGAAAACAAAAAAAATAAATCAATATACAATATAAACAATATAAATAAAACCTCTCCCGAACGGCCTTTTACACGGCCTGGCTTGGGCAATGCCTCGCCGGGCCCTTTTTTTTAGTTCAACGAATCGTAGATAGAAAATTGATTGAAGTAATAAAAAAAGGAATGTTTCTAGTGTTTCGATAGAAAATAAAAATGGCATTTTTATTTTCATTAAAAAAACAAATAAAACTATAGGTTCTTGCAAAATTCGTCTATTATGGCTTTAGCTATGTTGTTGAAATGTATCCGTCAAAACTCTCCATCAAAAAAAACTGCATGCTTAGTTATTTAAATCTCCTTTCTGAAGCCCCTCCTACGAAAAAGCTCAATACTCTCATTTTTTTTCATTATTATGTTATGATCCTATCTTGATTGCGTTAAATGGTGCTGTTCGACAAAAGTTCCATTTAGGTACAATAATCGCATTGTAGCGGGTATAGTTTAGTGGTAAAAGTGCGATTCGTTCTTTAAGAGTTAAGGGATCCTTCGGTTTGATTCCTAATCCGATAAAAAAACTCTATTTCTTAAAAGGAATTAATCCTTTACCTCTCAATGACCAATTTGAGGAGAATTTTACATTCTCGTAGTTTGTATCCAAGGATCAACTATTAATTGAATTGAATAGTTGAAAATTTGGATTATGAAAATACGAAACAGAATTGGTTTTGAATTGGATCAATACTTCCAATTGAATGAGTATGAGTAAGGAATCCATGGATTAAGATAGAAATTTTAATTTTTCATCGTAACTAAATCTTCTATTTTTTATTTGTCGAAAGGACATTGAAGCAAAAAAGTGGCTAAAAAACGATAACTTTAGTTTACTAAAGTCATCGATCGGCATATTCTATTCTTTTAGCTCGGTAGAAACAAAATGTTTTTCCTCAAGATTC